CATAGCATTATCCATTATAAATGAATTTTCTAGCATTTGACCCCGTACCACCGAAAAGTTTGGTCGCATACTTGAAAAATAACCCAAAAAATCAAGGGAATGCTTGGATAATTGGTTTATATAAATCCTTCCTGGTTGAGACCACACATAAGAATGACATTGCCATAAATTGACAAGATAATATTTCCACTTATTCATCAGAAGAGGGGTATCCTTCGAAGACAGAATAGATTTTCCTTGATATCTAACATAATGCATAAAAGGATCCTTGAAGAACCATAAGCTGGCGGCCGGAAAATCATTAACGAAGACTTCTTCTACAGGATATTTTTTTTTTTCATAGAAATGTATTCGCTCAAAAAAGATACCAGAAGAGGTTAATCGTAAATGAGAAGATTGATTACGAAGAAAAAGTAAAATGGATTCGTATTCACATACATGAGAATTATATAGGAGCAAGAATAATCGTGGATTACTTTTTGAAAAAATAATTTTTTTTGGAGTAATAAGACTATTCCAATTATAATACTCGTGAAGAAAGAGTCGTAATAAATGTAAAGAAGAGGGATCTTTCACCCAATAGCGAAGGGTTTGAACCAAGATTTCCAGATGAATGGGGTAGGGTATTAGTACATCTGATATATAATTTAAATGTGGGAATTTGTCCTCTAAAAAAGGAAATATTGAATGAATTGATCGTAAATTATAAGATTTTATGATTTCTGTCGCCTCTAAGGAAGATACTAATCGTAGGGAAAACGGAATTTCCACAATGACTGCAAATCCCTCCGACATCATTTGAGAATACAAATTTTTGTTGTACCCAAAAAATTTTTTTTGGTTAGAATCATTAGCGGAAATTATCAAATGATTCTGTTGATACATTCGACTAATTAAACGTTTTATAATTAGTAAACTATATTTAGTGTCATAACCTACATTATCCAACAAAATAGATCTATTTAAACCATGATCATGAGCAAGTGCATAAATATACTCCCGAAAGATAAGTGGGTATAGGAAGTCATGTTGCTGATATCTATCTAGTTCTAAATATCCTTGAAATTCTTCCATTTTTAATGTGAACAAGAAAAGAAATAGGTGATTTATTGGGTTATCAAATGATACATAGTACGATACAGTCAAAACAAGGTATTATAGTAAGAAAATACCTCGGAACAAGTAAGACTCATCAACAGACTCTCTAGCCTCTCTTTTTCCATCTAATTGATTTATGTTCATTCTAGGGTAACAAGATGGTTAGAAGTCCTTTATTTTTTCAATCCAATCGCTCTTTTGATTTTGAAAAATCTTTATCAATATACTGCCTTCTTCTACACATTTATCTCTACCCCATAATGGGTAATAGCTAATAATTAGGACTCATAAGAAATTTATAATCCACTCATGGGAAAAGTTTTTCCCGTATTAAGCACTAATATATTTTTAACGTCTAATTAGATCGGGTAATCATTCAAAAATTAAGAACAGAAGCTCATTACTTTTTGTTTCCCTATAATTGAAACCGTAGTTAGGGCTCTACCCATTTATTCACTCGACCAAATTCATTTTTTTTATTACACGACAAGAATTCAAACAATTTTAATAAGGTTTTGGACCTATTCGGTAAGAATGAAATATTCTTAGAATTATCCATTGATACGACATGCTGCTTTTTCCATTCATTCCTTTCAGGATCAGTCGTGGTCTTACAAACTCTACCGATGGTATGGACGAATCTTTTGCTTCATACAAATGTGTAAAAGATGCTAGCCGCACTTAAAAGCCGAGTACTCTACCGTTGAGTTAGCAACCCAAATAAAATAATTAGAATGTGTAGATACAATCGGAATCTCACTAAAAAAAAGATTGAATTGCACAACGCAATCCAAACCAATCAAAACATTAAAATAGCACAAATTTTTAAAATTCTAATTGATTAGATTCTGAACATAATAAAAATGAACAGATCCTATGAAAAAATTCTCAGATAAAAATAGGGATTAAAGTAAAATATTAAAAAATAGCTCCTTGTCTCTTATGTCATCCATTAATTCTATAGTATATATAGATTTTATTGAGTTTAATCTTAATCAAAAAAAGACTTCTTGTATCACAGAAAATACAAGAACCCATTATTTGAATGAAATAAAAGCTATGGGACGGAGATATAAATGGATCCTTTTATCCACGATCGGATTATATTTATTTGATACACTGTTGTCAATATGAATGTTGAAAAAAGAATACAAAAGAAAAAAAAATTTATAAATATAACTAACAATTCCAATTTCAATCAATTAGACAATTAGAATTATAAGAAAAAATAAGAAAAAAAAAACTAAGGACTTGTGTTGGATTGGCACTATATATAATATTTCTATCCAACACAACATTGATACAATATTGGTGGAAAAAAAAATGAAGTAAAAAAAATGAGGTTTATTCACTAAAATAAGCAAGTGAAATCCTTTGTGTTTTTTTATTTGTTCCTTAACTCATTGACATTAATCTCAAAATTTTATATTTATAGACCCGATTACTTCATTTATTTATTCACTTAATCTTTTTCTATCTATTTTATATATCACTAAAATTTATATCAATAAAATATAAATAGATTTTTGTCGTTATAAAAGACACTCTTTTATAGTAACAATAATAAATTTAGTATGATATAAATAGAACAAAAGAGGAAATAGCAAAGAAACAAAAAGGTTATACAAGGCTATATACAAATCATCCACATTTTTTTATTTCATTAATTGAATTTTATTTGTTGATTAGGGCGAAGTTCCGTAAAAACCCCCGCCCTTTTTGAAATATCATGAACAGTTCCTGTAGGTTGAGCACCTTTTTCAAGGAAATATAGAATAGCAGGAACATTTAAATAGATTTGATTCTTTATCGGGTCATAAAAACCCACTTTACGAAGATCTCTTCCCTCTCGTCGGGATCGAACATCAATTGCAACGATTCGATAAATGGCTCATTGGGATAGATGAACAATATCCCCCCCCCCTAGAAACGTATAAGAAGTTTTCTCCTCGTACGGCTCGAGAAAATTATAAATTATGTATAGAATCATAATATCAATATAGAATCATAATATCAAATAGATCCATAAAATCATCAAATTCATTATATTATTGATTTTAGTTTAAATACTTTTTCTTAGTCTTCCCCTCCCCCCCAAAAAAATTATTTGTATCCTCATAACTCAAGTTGAATAACTCTCAAATAACTCAAAAGAAACCTTTTAAGTATTAAATTTATTGATTTTAAGTATTAAATTTATTGAGTGGTCTCTAACCCTTTTTGTCTGTCTCCTTTAGAATCTATTTTGATTCTTAAATTCTGGTTGTTGAGACAATTGAAAACGGTATTTCCTTGTTCCAGGATCTTTATCTTTGCCTTGAATCATTGGGTTTAGACATTACTTCGGTGATCTTAAAATCGTTTCAAAACGGCAGCAACATACCATTTTTTGTGATTTCTTTCTATCAAAGAATCGTATGAATGGTTGATTCCTACGTAATACACTTTACTTTTGATTTGATCAAAAGAGTTTTACCAATTCCAACAAAATTAACTTTTAAATTTTATCGAATTGGATCCTTTCGATTTATATATCTAAAATATACTTACGAAGTTGTTCCAATTTATTGATCGATACTAACCTTAGATTCTTGCCCTTGAGAAATTAATCAATACGTTCTACTTGAGCTCCATCGTGTACTATTTACATGGCAACACTCTCAAAAATGAGGGTTCCAGTGGAACAGAACAAATGATGTCGAGCCAAGAGCACTTTCGTTCCTATATAATATAAAAAAGTGGTGGATGTAAGAATCCACAGCTGATCATGTCCTTCAAGTCGCACGTTGCTTTCTGCCACATCGTTTTAAACGAAGTTTTACCATAACATTCCTTCAGTTTGGAACCAGTATGTAATTGATTCAATTATGGAATCGTGAATAATCATCGGTTCGGTCGGTACATAATAATCTATACTTTTTTCTTCTATATGAAGAATGGATAATGTATGACGAAGTCTCAACAAGAATTCAATCAATTTAATCCCATTGTTTATAATTTTTTTTTAATTATAACATTATAACTAACATAACATGAATAAATAAACACGAATAAACAAGTTATTTTGAATCTCTATCTTCAAGTAACGTGATAGGATAAATTCAACAATTTCACACTTCTTAGAGTACCAAGAACTCATAAGAAATCATTAAAAAGATTTAATTGATTGAATAGTTTCCTACCCTATATCATTATTTGCATAAGGTTTTACAGTAAGTACCATTCGCTTTTTATCATCATTAAGAGAAAGATAAATCCATATTGGATTAAACCATCAATGATTAATAAAAAAAAAAAAAGACTGATGTAAGGAAAGATTGAAGATTTAGGTTGTTATTTTTTCATATTTCATATTGTAAAATCAGTAATATTTAACAAATCCAAATTTCGTTTCATATGCGTGTTATTTGAACTCGATTAAATTTGTGAAAAAGATATGATTAATAAAAAAAAAAAAAAGAAATAAGAATCACATTCTATAACAATATTAGACTCTTAAACGGAAGACTGGTCGAAAAGACAATCTTTATTTTAATATATTTTATTATGATATAGATTATGATATAGATATATATTTTATTTTTTATTATAGATTAATAAATTTTATTATAGATTAATAAAATTATAGATTAATAAAATTATAGATTAATAAAATTATAGATTAATAAAATTATAGATTAATAAAATTATAGATTAATAAAATGATCGTGGGTCAGGTATGTTCTGGGACGGAAGGATTCGAACCTCCGAATAGCGGGACCAAAACCCGTTGCCTTACCACTTGGCCACGCCCCATTTCTAGTCGACACTAATAAACACTAATATTGGTACTGGTTGTTCGTCAACTCAAGTCTAAATATCTATTATCTATAAAATAGATTACTAGAATTTTTATACATGTAGACGTAGAATTAAACAGAATTTATTGATCATTACATATAAATTTATTGATCATTACATATAATTCAATTAAGATATTGTATGAAAGTATGGTTTATTCTATTCTCTTTTGATTTGAGAATTGAAGGATTTTTGATTGGGTGAGTTCAAATCAAAGAAAGTTTTTTGGTCTATCTTATTTTCTTTTTATTCATTTTTCTTTTCTATGAATAATAACATATTTATAATAATAAAATATAAATAATTTATAATAATAAAATATAAATAACATATTTATAATAATAAAATATAAATAACATATTTATAATAATAAAATATAAAATAATAAAAAACTCAATTTATTAATAACTCAATCAAAATAAATAAAATACAATTATCCTCAAGAACAAAATGTTTGTTATGCTTAATATATTTAGTTTGATCTGTATCTGTCTTAATTCTGCTCTTTATTCAAGTAGTTTTTTCGTCGCCAAATTGCCCGAGGCCTACGCTTTTTTAAATCCAATCGTAGATGTTATGCCAGTAATACCCCTGTTTTTTTTTCTCTTAGCCTTTGTTTGGCAAGCTGCTGTAAGTTTTCGATGATATCTTTAATTTAATAATGTCTAGACAAATTCATGATTTATTGAAAAAAAAAAATTAAAAGAAAAGAATTGATAAGATCAGATAAGTCTTACACCCTCAATTCAAATATTGAAATTATTGTACAACCTCGAAAAATCTGGATCACCCCACTTTATTTCTTGGTGTCAAAATAAAAAAAAAAAAATAGTAGGGTATGCGGTATAAAAACGGAGAATCTATTCTCTTTTTTACTAAAAAAAATCTTGGAGATTATGTAATGCTTACTCTCAAACTATTTGTTTACACGGTAGTGATATTCTTTGTTTCTCTCTTTATTTTCGGATTCCTGTCTAATGATCCAGAACGTAATCCTGGACGTGAAGAATAAAAGATAAGGTTTTTGTTTTCCTTGCTTGATTTAAAAATGTTCTTAGTAGGATTTTATCTATTACACATTTTTAACTATTAAAAATAAAAAGAGCTCGCGAAAAATTCGAAAGAAAATACCAAGTCATCAACAAAAACGGAAAGAGAGGGATTCGAACCCTCGGTACGAAAAACTCGTACAACGGATTAGCAATCCGACGCTTTAGTCCACTCAGCCATCTCTCCTCCCAATTGAAAAAGGATAATACTATGTTACATTATAAAAAATAAGGATTGAAAGAGCCCTTCATAATATTTTTTTTCATCCGAGAGTGCTTTTTAGTTCCACGGCCCGGCTAAGTACTGACCAGGCCGGGCCCGCCATTTATTGTTCCAACGAATCATAAATAATTTTTTTTTTATTTGAAAACTAAAATACTTGCTTGTTATTACGATTGGAAAAATAAAAACTCTTTTGATTTCTATGATATAGAATCAAATGATATCGAATCAAAGTGTCGTTTCTTATCTTAATTTTTTATATTTATTCTTTATTTTCTTTATTCCGTTTATTTTTATTTTAGTAAAGTAAATAAATAACAAAAAGGGAGCTGTGGATTCTTGCACAATACATTTTCATGTATGTTATGGCTTAAGTAGTTTGTCGAGACGTCTAGGTCAAAAACCTCCGGCAAAAAAACACTTGTTATTTAGTTTTAGTTATTGAAATTTAATGAATTCTCTTTTCCGAATCTCATTGGGTTCTCTGATACAACACGGAAACGCTCTAATTTTCATGATTATTTTATGATCCTATCCTTTCTTTTTACTCTTTTAACTTTTTATTACGACCCATTTTCTTGTTCGACAAAAGGTTCATTTATATACAATAATCGGATTGTAGCGGGTATAGTTTAGTGGTAAAAGTGTGATTCGTTCTATAATCCTTTATATAGTTAAGGGGTCTTTCGGTTTGATTAATATTTCATTCCGACCAAAAACTTTATTTCTTAAAAGGATTTAATCCTTTACCTCTCAATGAAAAATTCGAGGAAGAATATACATTCTCGTGATTTGTATCCAAGAATCAATTAAAAATTGAAAAATTGGATTATGAGATTACGAAACATAATTTTTTTTTTAATTAGATCAATACTTCTAATTGAATAAGTATGAGTAAAGGATCCATGGATAAAGATAGAAAGTGGCTTTCTAATCGTAACTAAATCTTTAATTTTTAATTTGTATTACGGAAATTGAAGCAAAATGGCTATTAAACAATGACTTTGGTTTACTAGAGACATCGACAAATTGTTTTAGCTCGGTAGAAACTAAATGCTTTTCCTAAGGATTCTCTCACATAGAAATAGAGAACGAAGTAACTAGAAAGGTTGTTATAATATAATCCCCCTCTTTTCTATAGGGATCGTCTAGAAAGCGGGTTGTTCTGAATACATTCAGACAGAAAAGCTGACATAGATGTTATGGGTGGAATTTTTTTTTTTCGTTCATGTCTTAATATAGGAATTTATACATCTTCCATAAAGGAGCCGAATGAAACCAAAGTTTCACGTTCAGTTTTGAATTAGAGACGTTAAAAATGATGAATCAACGTCGACTATAACCCCTAGCCTTCCAAGCTAACGATGCGGGTTCGATTCCCGCTACCCGCTTTTACTTTATTTTTTTATTAATTTTTTATTAAATTAATAAGAAAAAAATAGAATTAAATATTTTGAGATTTTTATTATTTTATATTATAAAAAATAATAAATTTTATGAATATAATTAATGTAATGCATCATTGACTTGAATAAGGAATTCCCGGAATTGGTTCAACTATTTTTACGAACAAGAAATAGGAAAATTGGAATGAAAAGCGTCCATTGTCTAATGGATAGGACAGAGGTCTTCTAAACCTTTGGTATAGGTTCAAATCCTATTGGACGCAATTTATTTCCATATGTATACATATTTTTTTTTTCGATTTCTATGTCAAGAAAGATATTTTGAATGACTTGAATAAGAGACGCTCTTATTACATATTACGTAAATTACAT